AATAAATCACTTAATGAAAGTAGATTATCTTTCCATTCATTTCAAAAATTCCATGATCCCTTCCCGAACCAAACATGAATCTTTCGATTCATTTGGCTCTCACGCTCAATGTAAATTACCATATCTTTCTTGTTAATGTAATGAGCCTATCCTCTATTCTCTTGTCATATTCCAAAATGAAATCAAAATCTCAAACTAATCCAAGACAAAAAAATTCGGAGGACTCTTCTGACCAAACAAAAAATATGTAATTGTCAGCAAAATTGTTTACTTTTTTAATCCAAGAAGTTTTTCTTACTTTATACACAATACATAGGTCATCGATTCAGCATTGGCTAAAAAAGGGGATAAAATCCCCAATAAGTAGTTCAAATCATTTTATCAATATGAGTGTTCTCTATTGATAAAAATTATTTATTTGAAACCATCTCTATATTAACATAGTGGTAGAAAGAGTACCATGCTGCGTCTGGACTTCAAACAGTTTAGCTTTAACCATGTTAATGGGCCCATATTATTGGTTGATAGAGAATCAAAGTGGATTTTCCAATAAATTACGAAATGCTATAGTTCTTACATATGATTTCTGAATTTATTCAGAAGTAATTCGCGAGATCATGCACCCTTCTTTCTTAGGTATAACTTTCCTAGTTATAAGAGAAAAAGTACATCTGGTTGGATCCAGCCTATTCTTGAAATAAACAACTCGCACACACTCCCTTTCCAAAAAAGATCAAGACCCCAAGCACTACACTTAGATTTATTAGATTTGTTGCTAAAATATCGGTATTAAACCCGAAACTCCCGGCGGATGGCCATTGGCCCAAAGAAACGAAAGAATCGGTTACATTTTTCATATGATCTCCTCTATAGATAGACTAAAAAATCGAACAGAGTTCTTTTTGTATTACTTTGCCCTATATCTATATATTTCTAGTTTCCTACTTTTTAAATCGAATCAAAAATCTATTAGATTTAGAAATATTGAATTACCTTCTTGGTTGCAACCCCTCTTAAAAGGCCTACGAACACAAACGGGAAGGATGAAAGCGAGTTTGTATGCTAATTCCTCATCCGCAAATCAGCCCTTCCCGTGGGTTATTTTCTCAACGAATAAGTAATTCTAGGAATGAAATCTTTATATAATTCGAAAAAGCAAAGCACAAGCACAAGTCCAAGGCAATAAAATATGAAAAATAAAAATTTTTCATATTTCTAATATTAAACAAAAGGATTAGCAAATAAAAGTGCTAATGCTACAACCAAGCCATAAATTGTTAAAGCTTCCATGAAAGCTAGACTAAGCAATAAAGTACCTCGTATTTTTCCCTCCGCCTCGGGCTGTCTCGCGATACCTTCTACAGCTTGACCCGCAGCAGTACCTTGACCAACTCCAGGTCCAATAGAAGCAAGCCCTACAGCCAATCCAGCAGCAATAACGGAAGCGGCAGAAATCAGTGGATTCATGATAAGTTCCTCGTACCAAAAAAAAAATGGTTAATGATACATTCAACCAATGAACTATGACTTAATTATTCGATTGCTACGATTCATCCAGTCAAAGTAACTACGAACTTCGAATTCAAGTAATAACATTCTTGAATTATCAAAACTACTTTGATATCTCTTTTTTAGTTTCTCTCGAGAAAGTCTTTGTGAATCCATACAACTTTAGTTTTTCCGTTTCTTTGTCCCGAACCGCTCTTTGACTTTGAATTCTTCGATTTTTTTATTGACTTCATCTTCAACTCACAGTCACATATGAGACAGAAGGACTTCTATAGAATCCCCATCTACACTCATATTCGATTAGTAGGGAAATTTAGATATATCTTTAGCTCGTATATAACTAGTCAATATCTAATATCACATATACATGTCTTTCTTACACAATGTAAACCCACTCTTTCTTCATCTTGAATGCAATCGGATTTAATAAGGATGCGTCTAACCCTTGACAAGAGTTAACTTATCGCCATTCAATTCCATATACCTAGTTCGACCTTCCCTCTACGAACCATTTATGAATCCCCTTTGTTATAAATTTGCCTTTCCCTTCCCCCTTGTTTCTGCAACCTAAATTGATAAGATAATCAATGGATAAATTGATTGGGCCGAATCGTTGCATAGAAATTAATTTGATTGATCTAAGTTCATATAATTGATTATTTATTAATATTTTCGTTTGGTCAATCGTTGAATAAAATCAACTCAAAAGGCGAATCGTTTGATAGAACATCCTTTTTATTTAATAACACGTCGTAATATCGCAAGACTTCTTAGTCAAATTAGGAGTCCAAATAGTGAATATTCGGATTGGATGACCAATCTAAATTGAATATTAATTGAGGGGAAGGTTTGATTATGGTATAAATGGACCAAACGGGAATTTTAGGAAAAAGATCTTTGAGATCTCTTTCCTTTTTTTCTACTCTAATATCAATATTGTAATCTTTATTGTAATCTTTTTTTCTATTACTCGAGATCGTATATAGTGTAG